ACCAACCCGCAATAAATAGGGAAGGTATAGTAATGCTATGAATGACCCAGTACCGAATACTGGTAATAATATCCGCAAAAGAACGTTCTCCTGTGCTTCCAGACATGCTCAGCTCCACATATTCTTGTACAGGCAAATGTAAATCGATTCCGTAAAAGATGAGATCCGTAAATGGAAATTTACTGAAAATCTTTGTGGGATCGGCAATATTGTACCAAGGGTGTCTTTAGAGTATACCAAATCAGTATAGCCGTCCTTCTTCTGACACAGCAAGGCAATTTCAATTAATATTGAAACTAAGTATACGTATTAGACAATTTCTTTTTTATTGCTTATCAACATAGAACTACGCGCCGTTTAATATAAAATAAAAATCTGCCAAGTAATCAAAAAAGTATAGAGATTCTCTTCATTATTTGCTTTGGACTCGAAACGAAAATCGGGTAAGGGATCAATCTGATAAGTTGATTTCGAATTCTAATAATGAGAGTCTTTTTTTAACAAAGTTACATGACATAGTTCTTAGTTTTTTTGATTAGTTTACTCCAAGAGTTGCTCAAAAAATCTGTTAATTCGAAATCGCGGGATTTGTAGATGTCACAGACAATGAGTCGATTTCTTTTTCTACTCCTCTTCCTTTATCTTTCTTAGTTATATCTATAATGTAATGATGGAATGATTGAGGAATAAATGGGACTTATTCTTTCAATTGGTATTTGTTCTGATTTTTGCTCCTATCTTTCACAAAAAAATTTAAACTTAGGTAAGTGCTTTAAAAATATATGTATAAAAAAACATATTTGATTTAGCTCCTTCATGCCTACTCTAACTAGTTATTTTGGTTTTCTACTAGCAGCTTTAACTATAACCTCAGCTCTATTTATTGGTCTGAGCAAGATACGACTTATTTGAAATCAATTGAATCAACAATTCAGAATCATAAAAAGAAATCTTTCTGTAGGATTTCGTGTATTTGATTTTGGAAGTTCTTTTTTTTTAGCTCTTTATCGCCACATTTTTCCGCTTTCATTGATATTCATGGACAATTAGGATTAATATTTAGGGATAGATATTACCTCCCCCCCTTTCCTGTCAAACAAATTGAAATGATTGAAGTACTTCTATTTGGAATCGTCTTAGGTTTGATTCCTATTACTTTGGCTGGGTTATTTGTAACTGCATATTTACAATACAGACGTGGTGATCAGTTGGACCTTTGATTAGTTAACAACTCTTTTTTGATTGACCTCCTTTAAGGCACAGGAGGTCAATTTGCGATTTTTCTTCAAAAGGGTGAAGTTATTTCACTCTAATTAGAACTAACCAGAAGGAAATCACGCCCTGTAGGATTTGAACCTACGACATCGGGTTTTGGAGACCCGCGTTCTACCGAACTGAACTAAGAGCGCTTTCTTATCACAGATAGTAAAGAAAAAGGGGGATTACTTTTGTAATCTACTCCTTCATGCATCTCACAATAGATAAGATATCTATTAAGAGTCTAATATTATATAGAATTATATAGAATACAATTCTGAATACTATTCTAAAAATGACAGATTAGGTATGTCCAATTTGAATCGATTTCAGCGATATCAATCAATTCGTTGTTACTTCTCAGAGGAAAAGTAATAGGTAGGGATGACAGGATTTGAACCCGTGACATTTTGTACCCAAAACAAACGCGCTACCAAGCTGCGCTACATCCCTTTTAATAGGTTTACAGTGTTATTGTAAATAACACTTTTCTTTTTTTCCACATCATTATCATTATTTTTCCTATTTAGCTACAGAACAGAATAGATCTTGCCGGGTTTTTTTCCTATTATATATGATATAATATAAAATTGTATATGATATAAAAGTCTTTGGATACATATACGCTGTAAAGTAAAAAAAGCTTTTAGGGAATGCTCAGTAGGAAAGATGCATCTTTTTTAACTGAAAATAAAGGTAGCAAATCTTCTCTACCGGATTGGTATACGTTGAAATTTTCCTTAGGAATTTCATGTACAAATACAAGTGGTTTTTTTGAAATACATACGCATCTGATCATCTATCATATATGTATATGTATTATTCTTATGTGTTACAATATAGAACTAAAAAAAAAAAGAAGGAGGATTTTCAATGCGAGATCTAAAAACATATCTCTCCGTGGCACCGGTACTAAGTACTTTATGGTTCGGATCTTTAGCAGGTCTATTGATAGAAATCAATCGTTTTTTCCCGGATGCGTTAACATTCCCCTTTTTTTCATTCTAGTTATTTACATGGTAGGGGGGGTAACAACGATTAGAGATAGCATCCACTACCTGTGACTAATCCCCCGCCCTTTCTCCCTTTGACCTTCTATTCTAAAAGGGAGAAAGAAAATTGGATTCAACCTCAGCAAAGCTTGTGCTCAAGCTCGAATGGAAAATTCCAATTTTCTATTCAAAAATGAATAGAGGGAGAACGCAAATGAAAATCTGGGTATAGGGCAAAAGTCTCATACACGAGATTGAAATGAAATACTTTACTGTGATTAGAAATAGATTTCGAAATCCGCGTATTACGTCTATTCTACTATAACAACTGAATTCTCTTTACTATTTATTTTTTGTGACTATTGCCTATTCCTCTATTTACTGCAACGAACTCTTTTAAATAAAGTGTATTTTGAGTTAGCAATTTCTATTTTTTTCTTTCTCTCCGCTTCAGGTCGAAAATAAAAGAGTTGCTTGAATAAAAAATGAACACAAAAGGGGGGTTCATGGCCAAGGGTAAAGATGTACGAGTAAGCGTTATTTTGGAATGTATTAGTTGTAAGAATGTTAATAAGGAATCAAGGGGTATTTCCCGGTATATTACTCAAAAGAATCGACACAACACACCCAGTCGGTTGGAATTGAGAAAATTCTGTCCCTATTGTTACAAGCATACAATTCATGGAGAGATAAAAAAATAGATCGAACCGAACGTCTGTTTATCGCCTTTTGAAGGTTGAAGGGAGAGTTCAAAATGTAATAAACAGACATAATATTCTATACAATAGTCTAATATATATCGAAGAATATTCTATTAGCAATTTTCTTTAAATAAAAAAGTAAAAAAGAATATAAAAAAAGGATTCCGAACTAGAAGCTATATAGAATTTCTAATAATCTAAGCGATAAGCGCATATCATATAAATCAATCAATATATAAATAAAGAGAACATATACAAATTCAAATTAAAGAAAAGAAAAAAACCAAATCCTATTTCGGTCCGATCTAAAAAAATGAATTAGAAATAGGATTTTCGGCAGAATATTTTTTATATAATAAGGAATAAATAAACTAAACAAACCATGGATAAATCCAAGCGATCTTTCCTTAAATCTAAGCGGTCTTTTCGTAGGCGCTTGCCCCCGCTTCAATCGGGGGACCGAATTGATTATAGAAACATGAGTTTAATTAGTCGATTTATTAGTGAACAGGGAAAAATATTATCTAGGCGCGTGAATAGATTGACTCTGAAACAACAACGATTAATTACTATTGCTATAAAACAAGCTCGTATTCTATCTTTGTTACCCTTTCTGAATAATGAGAAACAATTTGAAAAAGCCAAGTCGGCCATTAGAACTACGGGTTTTCGAGCTTTTCGAACAAAAAAACAATAGGTTTACTCTTTATTTTTCTTTTTTCAATTGATTTTTTGCTCGAAAAATTCGAAAATACGGATTTTTTTGTTGTCTCGTAAGAAAAATCGAGGAAGAAGCAATCTTTTTTTTATTGAATGTCTTTGTTCATTTTGACTACTTTATTGTAATTGTATTTTACATTTTATTTTATCGGACTCATTTTGATTCTATCTTCCCTTCCCGGAGTTCCTTCTCCGGGGGACTTTGTTTAAATCATTTCGTTTGCTTTTTTCCAATCTTCGATCTCATTGGAAATACTATAAAGACAATTCTTATTTAATATAGCTATTTGTGCAAGTATTTTGCGATTAAGAATCAACTGTCTCTTGTACAGATCATTTATAAATTTACTATAACTATAGTATACGCCCCTTTCTGTTTCGCGAATTGCTGCGTTTATCCGCGTAATCCACAACCGACGAAAATCTCTCTTTTTCTTATCTCTATCTCGATGAGCCGAAAACAAAGCTCTTATTTTCTGTTGAGTAATAATGCGAATAGTTTTTGAATGCGCCCCTCGAAAGCTTGATACAAATAAACGCATTTTTTTTCTACGTCTCCGAGCTATATACCCTCGTCTAACTCTGGTCATTGAATAAATGAAACTTTGTTAAATAACTAATTGATTTTCTTTCTCTTTGAGTTATTTTTTCTGTCCTCGCTGTTAATAACAAAACGAATTTTTCCAATGTATAAAAAGAATTCCAATGGCTTTTGCTACTATAACCTTCCCGACCACGATTTTTTATTTTTTTGCGGCATTTCGCCCCAACGCCGAATGAAATAAGAAATTGGATTGATACTCATTATCCCAAAGAAAAACGTAATCAATCTGGATAATCTAGATAAATAAAGAAATAGTGGATTCCTTCGTTTCTATGGTTACTTCTTAAACGGTGAGGTCCTCTCTATACACCGGAGCCCTTTACTTCGTTTAGTCAACGTTATTGGTAACTTGTACAATTAAAAATCTTCGGCTCTACCCATGAATTATCCAGTAATAGGTCTTTCACAACGAGATCCGCCTATACAGTAACGGTATTTCATTTTGAAGGTTTGCTGGATAGCTGACCCTGTTAGTCCGTTTTGCAAAAATGGGAGCATAATCTTTTTTTAAGAATACCTTCCCGCTTAATGTATAGCACTTGCTACCAATGGGAACTTGCTTCTCATCTTAAATTGAGCTGGTTGGGGTTACACCAAGAGAAACCATAAATTTAATACGCAATAGATGGATATGATAGATCTTTTTTTCGATAGTGACCGTAGTTCTTCCATTTTATCCTATTCGCGGGTAATGATCATTGATACTGGAAAATAGATTTCTTTTGTTCGCCCAGCCCATAATCTGAACGAGTCGCACATACACCCTAGTACATGTTCCTCGGCGCTGAGGACATCCCCGAAGAGCGGGGGATTTTGTGACGTTTTTGATTGGCTGTCTTGTGTTTCTAATAAGCTGTTTAATAGTTGGCATGCTGAATCATTTACATAAGGGACTGGTTTAGATCAATCCTAACCTAATGATTATGAATTTTTTCTAGTTATAAAGAATATTCCCTAGTCAAGTAAAAAGATCAAATATCAATTTGTGAATTTGCCTACTTCTACTCTTTCCATTTGTCTTTCTTTACTATTTCTACTCCTTCATTCGCTACAAGATCAATAATTCCGTGAGCTTGGGCTTCTCTTGCTGACATAAAAACATCCCTTTCCAGGTCTTCGGTTAGAACCCAAAAAGGTTGGCCTGTTCGTTGTGCATACACCTTTGTGAGGGTTTCTCGCAGAGTCAATAGTTCTTCCGCTTCCATCATACACTCTCCCGTCGATCCCTCATGAAAAGCACTAGCAGGTTGATGGATCATTACCCTGATGATATAACAAAAAGGGTTTCTTCTATCTCGCCTTGATGCGTCGAAGACAAAAGATAGCGAATAACACTAAACTTGAACAACCGTACGTGCATCTTTTGCGCATTGCATACGGCTCGACAATGAAATTTACTTTTCTCTTCCATCGAAGAAAAATAGAATCGATCAGATCCAGATCAGTAAATCGTTCAATTACCACCCTTCTTTTCGTGAGTTCAAAATACTACGATGGCTCCGTTGCTTTATAGATTCGTTTCGTTCATTTCGTCTGTAATTCAGCAATCCCAAAGTTTCTTTTTTATTTTAAATAAGGAAGTTTTTTTTTTCGTACTCTTTCAAACATAAATATTGTTAGGTTAGGATTAAGAGTCTTTTGGTATAAAAAAAGTTTGTGACGCTGAAATGGACTCCGGATAAATAAAAAATCGGGAATACCCTTTATCTCATACTCCTCTCTCGATACATAATCTAATGTTTTGAAAAAAAAACGAACAAAATTTTGCATATCGAATTCAAAGTGCCATGCTATTTTTACTCATAACATAATATATATTGATATTTTTTATGGTGAAGGCATAATCTTTTTTTCTCAAATAAAAACTCATTGGCGCCAAAGCCAAGCGTGAGGGAATGCAAAACGTTTGGTAATTTCTCCTCCGACCAGGATAAAAGATCCCATTGAAGCGGCTATTCCCATGCATATTGTATATACATCTGGTAGCACAAGTTGCATAGCATCAAAAATAGCTATTCCGGGTAATACCCATCCGCCAGGACAATTTATAAACAAATACAAATCCTGGGTCTGATCCTCTATACTGAGATATACGATAAGACCAACAAGGTAATTCGAGATCTCGGTCGTAATCTCTTGGGTTAAAAAAAGTAATCTTGCTCGATAAAGTCGGTTGATTAGGGTAAAATTTTATCCCTTAGGAACCGTACATGCACCTTTTGATGCATACGGTTCAAAAAAATGTGAAAAAGAAAAAATCAATGTGTAGATTACTGTCCTCTTCTTTTTGGATAGCAGTTTATAATGAGGGGGTTTGTCTTCTATTTTTCAAAAAATATGAGTTTTTCTTCCTCGTTTCCTTATGTCTACTATAGCTAACTAGAACCAACTATAAATGGATAACTATATAGAACAAAATGGAACAAAGGAATCAGAAACAGAAAAACAAAATGTAAAATTACATACACATACATATAATAGAAAGTCCAATTTTTGATTGAATATGCAATAATATGCAAATCAAATACAATCATAAAAAAAAGAGTTTAAAGAGATAGTATTTGTTATAGTAAGAGTAAACTTTTCTAACTAACTGCTCGTTGATTTATTGTTTTATCGAGATTAACTGCAAACCACGATGTTATTTGCTTGTTCTTGAAGGGGCCTCTTCTCTTTCATTCTTTTAGGTTTATGCTCTACTCCGGGTAAAAATCTGCTCGATTTTGATTTGCACATATAGGGCAAATGCTTCTAATACCGCTTCTTTTTGTTTTGCTAAGATTTCCTTTTTTCATTCGGCTCATGCCTTTGCCAAAGAAATAGGATATTCAACATATTGAATTCATCTATTCTATTCGAGTAATTGCGGTTCAGATGCTTTATTCCTTTTATCATTTGAAAATAGGAATAAGGTTTCATACAATACAAGCATTAAGTATCGATATATTATCAATTGGGATTTGTTTAAACGGAGCCTGGATACTTCATGTCATTTTATTGGTTTAACCAAGGCAACCCTAAATTATTCTAATTGATACTATTAGTCTAAATCCCCCTACAAATGGATCTAGTTGAACTTCACGCTCCGAATTTTAGACGAGTAACTCAATCTTTCTTCGGCGAAGGGGGGATATCTTGATCGGAGAAGAGAACGGGGAAAGCCCATATGACCCACTATATCTGACAAGTCGCACTATACGTCAACCCAAGTTGCATCTTCGTCTCCCGGGATTCGAAAGGGTACTTTTGGAACACCAATAGGCATTAACTGAAAGAAAAAAAATTAAGTACTATATTTCACTTTGATATGGAAACGTAATAATCGGGTTAGTCTCTTCAGAATATCAACATCAACATATACGATAAAGGTTGATATTCTTTATCATATATTTCGTCTAGAATACATTAGAACAGGTCAGAAAAGGTGATAGAATAACTAAAGTCTAATTCTAGAGACTAGAGCCTTCCAACGATGAACAAATATGGCGACATTTGATCATATAAAAAGGTATCAACCCCCATTGCGTATTGATACTTATCGGGTATAGAATAGATCTGCTTCTCTTTGTTCCTACAAACATAATTGTTCTATTATTACCAATACCAATAGAATAGAACAAATATTAACCCTTGCTCCGAGATAATTCACTGAACAGAACAGGGGTCCGTTGATAGTCATAGTATTTTCCAATGCAATAAAGTTACATAGTATCTATTTTTATTTGATAAAGGGGTATTTCCATGGGTTTGCCTTGGTATCGTGTTCATACCGTTGTATTGAATGATCCTGGTCGGTTGATTTCTGTCCATATAATGCATACGGCTCTGGTTGCCGGTTGGGCTGGTTCGATGGCTCTATATGAATTAGCGGTTTTTGATCCCTCTGATCCCGTTCTTGATCCAATGTGGAGACAGGGTATGTTCGTTATACCCTTCATGACTCGTTTAGGAATAACAAATTCCTGGGGCGGTTGGAGTATTACAGGGGGGACAGTAACGGATCCCGGTATTTGGAGTTATGAGGGTGTGGCCGGGGCACATATTGTGTTTTCTGGCTTGTGCTTTTTGGCAGCTATTTGGCATTGGGTGTATTGGGATCTAGAAATTTTTTCTGATGAACGTACAGGAAAACCTTCATTAGATTTGCCTAAAATTTTTGGAATTCATTTATTTCTTTCCGGGGTGGCTTGTTTTGGTTTTGGCGCATTTCATGTAACCGGCTTGTATGGTCCTGGAATATGGGTGTCTGACCCTTATGGACTAACTGGAAAAGTCCAGCCAGTAAATCCCGCATGGGGCGTAGAAGGTTTTGATCCTTTTGTTCCAGGGGGAATAGCCTCTCATCATATTGCAGCAGGGACATTGGGCATATTGGCGGGTCTATTTCATCTTAGTGTCCGCCCGCCCCAACGTCTATACAAAGGATTACGTATGGGTAATATTGAAACCGTACTTTCCAGCAGTATCGCTGCTGTCTTTTTTGCAGCTTTTGTAGTCGCCGGAACTATGTGGTATGGTTCAGCAACTACTCCGATCGAATTATTTGGCCCCACTCGTTATCAATGGGATCAGGGATACTTTCAGCAAGAAATATATCGAAGAATTAGTGCCGGGCTGGCCGAAAATCAAAGTTTATCAGAAGCTTGGTCGAAAATTCCTGAGAAATTAGCCTTTTATGATTACATTGGCAATAATCCGGCAAAGGGGGGTTTATTCAGGGCAGGTTCCATGGACAATGGGGATGGAATAGCTGTTGGGTGGTTAGGACACCCAATATTTAGAGATAAAGAAGGGCGCGAGCTCTTTGTACGTCGTATGCCTACTTTTTTTGAAACATTTCCGGTCGTTTTGATAGACGGAGATGGAATTGTTCGAGCCGATGTTCCTTTTCGAAGAGCAGAATCGAAATATAGCGTAGAACAAGTAGGTGTAACTGTTGAGTTCTACGGCGGCGAACTCAATGGCGTCAGTTATAGCGATCCTGCTACTGTCAAAAAATATGCTAGACGTGCTCAATTGGGTGAAATTTTTGAATTAGATCGTGCTACTTTGAAATCAGACGGTGTTTTTCGTAGTAGTCCAAGGGGTTGGTTTACTTTTGGACATGCTTCTTTTGCGCTGCTCTTCTTCTTCGGACATATTTGGCATGGGGCTAGAACCTTGTTCAGAGATGTTTTTGCTGGTATTGATCCAGATTTAGATGCTCAAGTAGAATTTGGAACATTCCAAAAACTAGGAGATCCAACTACAAGAAGACAAGCAGTCTGATACAAAATTTCTTTCGTAGTTTGAGTCTCTCTTTTTGGAATTTGGTTTGACATTGGGGATCAGAGAAATCTTGATTGAATCATTACCCTTTCGTTGACTCTTTCTTTAGCAGGGAAATAATCCCCCATAAACAGGTATGGAAGTTATAATTGTAAACCACAATCGAATCTATGGAAGCATTGGTTTATACATTTCTATTAGTCTCGACGTTAGGGATCATTTTTTTCGCTATCTTTTTTCGAGAACCGCCTAAAATTACAACGAAGAAATGATTTTTCATTATCTCCGTTGAAGTAATGAGCCTCCCAGCATTCAATATTGGGAGGCTCATTACTTCAACTAGTCTCCGTGTTCCTCGAACGGATCTCTTAGTTGTTGAGAGGGTTGCCCAAAAGCGGTATATAAGGCGTACCCGGTAAAACTTACAAGTAAACCAGATATAAAGATGGCGACTAGGGTTGCTGTTTCCATTCTTATATGAATTCAAGACCGCAATGGATCTCTGATAAGATCCTTTATTTACAGGGGAATGGTATACAAAGTCAACAGATCTCAATAAATACAATCGGATTTATGGCTACACAAACCGTTGAGAGTAGTTCTAGATCTCGTCCAAGACAAACTACGGTAGGGGCTTTATTGAAACCGTTGAATTCGGAATATGGTAAAGTAGCTCCTGGCTGGGGAACGACTCCTTTGATGGGTATCGCAATGGCTTTATTTGCAGTATTCCTATCTATTATTTTGGAGATTTACAATTCTTCCGTTTTACTGGATGGAATTTCAATGAATTAAATCTACAAGAACTACTAAGTTCGAGTTTTTCAATACTAAAGTGAAATCTCAGGTTTATGACTTATAACCCCGTTGGCAGTTCAATCGCGGAATTTCTTTCTTTCTGTATTTCCGGAATATGAGTGTGTGACTTGTTAGAATGGATCCTATTGATAATACAGAGAATGAGTCTGTCATCTTATCTTGCTAGAGACGGTTCTACCTCGTCGGATACTCATCTGAGTATTTGGAGCACGAAATATTATGAAATAGATCCAGAATTGAACTATGATTCATATTTAAGATTCAGACCTTGTGACCGGATTCTAACTAAACATTTTTCAATGACTTTTATTAAAAGGTAAATTCTTTCGTATTTTGAGTCATTATACCTATTTAAGTGATGATCCGATAATTCTGACTCAGGGAATCTTTGGGCTTGGGGTTTTTATTGAATCATCGTGGTTCTCGTATGAATCTAGGGTTTCGATTAGTTTCTAGGGTCTTAACAAGATAAATTCCTATCAATGAGAAAAAACAACAGTCAAAGCCAGATTACACACAACAAAAAATCAAAGAAAAAATAGGGAAAGAGAAGATTCAAGAGGCCTGTAGTAACAATAAAAAGGGGTAGAGCCGACTTGAAATTTTGGCATTATCACCACAAAGAAAAACTTTCGTATTTTGAATGCTTCGTATCTTCACTTCTGAGAAGATGAAATCGGAAGAGTAAGATATTTTGATTACATATGCGTTGGGAGCAGTATTTGTGTGTTTTTGCTTGAGCTGTACGAGATAAAATTTTCATATACGGTTCTCAGAGGGGGAGTACCCCCGGGTTACCTATCTCAATAAAGTCTATGATTGGTTCGAAGAACGTCTCGAGATTCAGGCGATTGCAGATGATATAACTAGTAAATATGTTCCTCCTCATGTCAACATATTTTATTGCCTAGGCGGAATTACCCTTACTTGTTTTTTAGTACAAGTAGCTACGGGATTTGCTATGACTTTTTATTATCGTCCAACTGTTACTGAGGCGTTTGCTTCTGTTCAATACATAATGACTGAGGCGAATTTTGGTTGGTTAATCCGATCAGTTCATCGGTGGTCGGCAAGCATGATGGTTCTAATGATGATACTGCACGTATTTCGTGTGTATCTCACCGGTGGGTTTAAAAAACCTCGAGAATTAACTTGGGTTACAGGTGTAGTTCTGGGTGTATTGACCGCATCTTTTGGTGTAACTGGTTATTCCTTACCTTGGGACCAAATTGGTTATTGGGCGGTCAAAATTGTAACAGGCGTGCCTGAAGCTATTCCTATAATAGGATCGCCTTTGGTAGAGTTATTGCGCGGAAGTGCGAGTGTGGGACAATCCACTTTGACTCGTTTTTATAGTTTACACACTTTTGTATTGCCTCTTCTTACTGCTGTATTTATGTTAATGCATTTCCTTATGATACGTAAACAGGGTATTTCTGGTCCCTTATAGAGAAGATAGATTATAGATCTTTATAATCAATCATTTATCACTTCGGGAAGGAACAATAGTATTTCATTGCTACAAATGTGTCTTATTCAAATTAAAACGACTAAGACATGTTTTTTGACATTCTCTTTCCTTCAACCCCGCAATATTATTGTATTATGTTATTTAACATAACACGACTAGTTGAAGGAAATTCTCCTAAAGGAAAATGGATTATGGGAGTGTGTGACTTGAACTATTTATTAGGCCGTGCAGATATATTCCTCTTTCTGCCACATTGAAATTCACAAACAAATGTGTCTTTGTTCCAACCACCGTATAAGCTATATACAGACGATAGGCTGGTTCGTTTGAATAGAATTCTTTCTATGATCAGCCCCGAATCATGTCATGCATGAACAGGCTCCGTAAGATCCAGTCGAATCAATGATTTGGCAGAATCCAGATTCCATTTTATCTATTTCTTCATTTTTTTAATGGTTTGTTTTAATAGTATGGAAATGCATTCATTTCCTCTGCATCGACCCGATCTATGATACTACCGGAGTGAAACAAGGCATCTAAAGAAGACTACTAGAGGCTCTATTTTAGTTAGTAACAAGTAAACCCTTTGCTTTTTATGTAAATGTAAAAAGTCTCACAATTTTTTGAGAGAAACACCAATCGCAAAGTCTAAGACGACCCAGAAAGCA